CAGACATCTTTGGCTTTTGTTAGAACCTTTTGAATCACTCCACTACTTGATTCAAAAGGTTCTTGACAGCTTACAATAAGTTTTCTTATATATACGCTGTCCTATGTTAGTATTTGTTAGGCTTAGCCTCTTTATTCAATTATCTTTATTCAATTCAATTAGATGTTAATGTAAATGAACCATAACTATGTAAACCTATTCCTAATAGATTGACCCCAAAATAGCATATCCAAATTATAAGAAATCCCATAGAAGCCACAAGTGCGGAATTTACACCTTCCAAATTTGTATTTGTTCGGGTATGTAAATAAATCGCGAATACCGTCCAAGTAATAAATGCCCAAGTTTCCTTTGGGTCCCAATTCCAATATGATCCCCACGCCTCATTAGCCCATACGGCTCCTGAAAGAATTCCTATGGTTAAAAAGATAAACCCGAGACTAATAATACGATAACTCCAACGATCCAATTGTTGAGTCAATTGATACCTGTAATAATTTTTAGAAGAAAGAAAATAAGTGTTTAATAAAACATTGCTTCTTTCATTCATGTATTGGATTTCGCCAAACGAAAATGCCTGATTTAATAAATTATTGTTTTTACCAAAAATCTTTATGGCTTTTCGAAATGTAATGACTAGAAGAGCTATTGATAATAATGATCCACATAAAAGAGCTGCATAGCCTAATACCATCATACTTACGTGCATCATTAACCACTGGGATTGGAGAGCAGGCGCTAATATTGCGGATTGATGCATTTTGGTTAAAAGACCCGAAGTGGCAAAGCCTTGGGTAAAAATAGCACTTGTTGCGGTTATTGTGCGTAAATCATTTTTACGCTTTTTAAAATAGGAAACCATATGAATAAGGGAGAAACCCCATGAAAGAAAGATTAATGATTCATATAAATCACTTAATGGGAAATGTCCTGAATAAATCCAACGAGTGACTAATAATCCTGTTATACAGAAAAAGGTAACTATCATGCCCTTTTCTGATGAATCATATAGTCCTACGACTTCATCGACTAATAAGAATAAGGTTAAAAAATGAATTGTAATTACAATTGAAATGACTGAAAAGGATATATGAGTTAATATATGCTCTAAAGTTGAAAAAATCATAAAAATTATGAAAAAGCGAGGGTTTCTAGATTTTATGGAATGGAAATCAGGAATTAAATTCATTATAGGCCTTATTCTATCTCTTTTAGAAGCTACTATGCCGCCACTCGGACTCGAACCGAGATGCTCTAGCACTGCTTCCTAAGAGCAGCGTGTCTACCGATTTCACCATAGCGGCTTACTCGAAATCATAATAACCCATTTTTTATTCAATTGTCGAGATTGAAGGTGAAGGGGTCAATTCAATATAAAATGTCAAATTTTTTAGGAAGCATTAAATTCAAATTGATGAATAAAAACTCGTTTAAATAGCAATTTGAAGGTTCAAAAAGAATCTTTATTATTTATCGTATCGTTTTATTTAATTAGCCTTTTATTTACTTATTTCATTTCATTTCGTCAACAGAGATTTTTTAGTTTGTGTTTTCCTAAAAGAGAACTACTCTATTGGAACTAAACTAACTAGTTCTAACTTCAATTCATAGATAAAATTCAACAAAAAAAGGTTCTTTATCATTTTCATTTTTAACTGATTATCATTTTCATGTTTTAATGATTCATTTCTCATTCTTTTATATGATTTTTATGAATCTAAAAAAATGCTTATCAATTGAATGAATAAATGAATGCAAAAATAGGATTTTTTAGATCACTTAAAATTGATACATTATTTGTATATCCACTAAATTAGAAAGGGGTTTTTCTCAATTGGGTTGAAAGCAAGGGAAGGATATAGTAATTTAGAGAAATAATGATTCATAAAGTTAAAAAATTAAAACTTAATGGATTAGTTTCGACAACCCAGTTAAAGATCTTATATATGTCTATATATGTGCTCCGCTCTAGATATAGTATAAAAATAACAAATTATTATAACACTAACATAACAAATGGGCGATGGGGAAAATAAGAATCCCCACCCCGGGACTGAAAAAAAAAAGATATTCAAAAAAGAAAACCTTTGTATCTTATTCGAGTTAAACCAATTCAGATTACTCCAAATTTATCTGTCGTACAAAAAAACTTTTTGAATTACCCGTAGAAAGGGATTTCGCTAATGAAAAAGCTTTCAACGCCGCCCAATATCCTTTCTTTTTCCAAACATTTTTTCGAATACGCTTTTTTGATGTAGAAGTACGTTTTTTTGGAACTGCCATTCAAAAAAAAGGTTATTCAGTGCTATAGTTGGATGTCAAAGACATCTATTTTGAAAACGATCGGTCTCTTTATATCATTATTTATCTATTTCTATAGATTTTCTAGATTATAATTAGATATATACTACGATACAAATTTCATAAAAAAATAAATATAGATGTGAAAATAACATAAAATCCTTCTATTCTAGAACAAAAAACAAAAAAAAAAACAATA